AATGGGTTCTAATAATTCATGAAAGATATTATCATATTCACACATTTCAATTATATGTGAAATCTATAAACCCTTTTTTTGGTTAAAAGTTTTTTTTGTTCGAATCTTTCATTTCATTTCAAGTAATTGGTTGGTCGTACAATAAATATACTATAATAAATACAAAATACAAGAATAGATAATATTTAATGAAAGAAAGAGAACATAGTTGGAGCAATCAATATTTGTGATGCAACAACGGTTGCATTAGATGCAAAACAAAGATTCTTTCTTGACCGAACTACAAGTATGTAACTCCATGATATGGAAAGAAAGAATATAGAACCTAAAAGGATAATGGAAGTTGTTCGTCTTTGAATCGAGTTGGACCCTCCAAAAAAGAATAAAAATGAAAGTAAAGGTTTTCTTTTTTTGATAGATCGTTTCGATATATCGTAGGGCACTTTTTTCTTCTCATTCGAGATATTATGGGCAATTAACCAACCTATTAATGTACTGAATCCAATGAGTTAAAAAAAAATAAGTAAAAGGTAATATCAGGTCGTTCGCCCCAAAATGGATTAGATCCTTTCTTTTTATTGAAAAAGACAAGAACTTTCAATTGAACTAAACTAATCCTGTCAATTGGTTTTTTCTTACCGTTACTGTTGTATCTGGGAAAATTGAAACTTAGGTAAGTGTTTTATCAACATATGTAACAAAAGAACATATCTAATTTAGCTCTTTCATGCCTACTATAACTAGTTATTTCGGTTTTCTACTGGCTGCTTTAACTATAACCCCAGCTCTATTGATTGGTTTGAATAAGATACGACTTATTTGAAATGAATTGAATGAACAATTCATAAAAATGAATATTTCTCTGAGATTCCAGGTGTTCCATGGTTCCTTTACACATCAATTGCCAATTCTTGGTTATTGAGATTCACGGATAATTCAGATTAATATTTAGGGATAGATCTTACCCATCTTTTTATCCCCTCAAAAACCGAAATGATTGAAGTTTTTCTATTTGGAATCGTCTTAGGTCTAATTCCTATTACTTTGGCAGGATTATTCGTAACTGCATATTTACAATACAGACGTGGTGATCAGTTGGACCTTTGATTGAGTAACATTTATTTTTTTTGATTGACCTCCTCCCTGCGGGAGGTCAAATTCAAGTTTCAATTAAACTTTTTTTTGTTAAGTTTTTTTATTGTGATTCGACATAACATAAACGGAATCACGCTCTGCAGGATTTGAACCTACGACATCGGGTTTTGGAGACCCGCGTTCTACCGAACTGAACTAAGAGCGCTTTCTTATTACAGGAGATACGACTGTAGTGTAAAGAAAAGGTTTTTTTACCCCCAAACATATCTTGCATACGTATAGCATGCAAAAATGAAAGATTATGTCCAATTTCAATCGATCTTAATTAATCCCTCGTTACTGCCCATAAGAGAAGTAATAGGTAGGGATGACAGGATTTGAACCCGTGACATTTTGTACCCAAAACAAACGCGCTACCAAGCTGCGCTACATCCCTTTTTAAAGTTCTTGTACAGTGTCATTGTACAAAATCCCTGTCTTGTTTTCCACATTGTTATTTTCCCCTCTATCTATATAGAATTTTCTTGTCATTTCTTCTTTTTGCTTTCATATAATAAAAGAATTTTATACATCTGAAACCTAACGTATAAAAAAAAATTTAAATTTATCTTATCGGCGTATCGTATAAAAAAAAGAATAAAAATTTATCGGAAATGCTCAGGAAGAAGGGGTCATCTTTTTCTTTTTTAGGGACAGGAAAATCTCATCTATTGGTTCATTGTACATATCTATTTTAGTTAGGAATTCCGCGTAAAGTAAAAAAAAAATACAAATGATCTTGAACTACAACATCTGACTATACATATATGTATTACAATAAAGAAGGAGGATTTTCAATGCGAGATATAAAAACATATCTCTCCGTGGCACCTGTGCTAACTACTCTATGGTTTGGGTCTTTAGCAGGTCTATTGATAGAAATTAATCGTTTATTCCCAGATGCCTTGTCATTCCCTTTTTTTTAATTCTAGTTATTAATATGCGAAGAAATGAAGAAAATTAGGGATACAATTCTACATGACGTGACTCAAATTTTGCCCCTTCCTTTTTTTTTTTCAGTTCTTTAGGATAGGAGGATAGGAAGGAAAGAAAAAGAAAAAGTGTATTGAACCTCGACAAAAATCTGGTGAATCTAAGATCGAATTTTGGGGAACAGAAATGGAAATGTGTATCCAGATCTAGAGCAGGATCCACGAAATCATAGCATAGAAAGAAGATACTTAAATGAAATATTGGGATTTAAGATAGGAATAATTGATAGTTAGAAAGAAATTGTATTACTTAATTATTACTTTATTATTAATTATTACTATTACTCTATTAATATTAATTGTAATTATATAATTACAACACATACAACACAACGAAATCTTTAGCTTTAGAAATGAAAATTGAATTTCAAGTTAGTAACTTCTATTGATTTTCTTATCGGGTCGAAAATAGAAGAAGTTAAGTCGATCCAAATCAAAAGGGGGTTCATGGCCAAGGGTAAAGATGTCAGAGTCAGAGTTATTTTGGAATGTACCAGTTGTGTCCGAAATGGTGTCAATAAAAAATCGCCGGGTATTTCTAGATATATTACTCAAAAGAATCGACACAATACATCCAGTCGATTAGAATTGAGAAAATTTTGTCACTATTGTCACAAGCATACGATTCATGGGGAAATAAAGAAATAGATGGAACGGAACGTGTGCGCGATCTTTCCAAGGAACAGGAAGAGGAAGAACTTAACATATTTAACTTAACATATATAATATAACATATATAATATACATAATATATACAATACAAATCAAACCCGATTTAATTTTCATATATATATATATATGATGTGTATTATATATGATATGTATAATATATATATGATATGTATAATATAAACGATGCGAATCAAAGCCTATTTCGGTCAGATCTGAAATGAATAAAGAAATAGAATTTTAGAGATAAGGAATAAACCATGGATAAATCCAAGCAACCTTTTCGTAAATACAAGCGATCCTTTCGTAGGCGTTTGTCCCCAATTGGATCGGGGGATCGAATCGATTATAGAAACATGAGTTTAATTAGTCGATTTATTAGTGAACAAGGAAAAATATTATCTAGACGGGTGAATAAATTGACCTTGAAACAACAACGATTAATTACTATTGCTATAAAACAAGCTCGTATTTTATCTTTGTTACCTTTTCTTAATAATGAGAAACAATTTGAGAGAGCCGAGTCGATCCCCAGAACTACTGGTCCTAGAACCAGAAATAAATAAACATACTCCTCAATTGACTCAAAACTCCAATCGGAACTCAAGCTCAGATTGATGTTTTGTTCAAAAGGCCTAGAATCCCGATTTTTTTCTTGTGTTATAAGAAGTTATAAGAAATAAAAAATGGGGGAAGAAGAAATCTTTTTTTTTTATTGAAAGATGTTCGTTCATTCCTACTACTTATCTTACTTCATTTTTTTATTCTATCTTCCCGGAGTTCATTCTCCGGGGAATTCTGTTTCAATTTCAATCATTTCTGTATTATATTTTATAATATCATATCCTTTATTTGATAATCTTATTGGAAATCATGTAAAGACAATTCTTATTTGATATAGATATTTGCGCAAGTATTTTACGATTAAGAAGCAATTGCTTCTTGTACAGATTTGGTATTAATCTACTATAATTATAGAATACCTTATTCTCACGAATAACTGCATTTATTCGAGTGATCCACAAACTACGAAAATCCCTCTTTTGCCTGCCTCTATCTTGATGAGAGGAAACCAAAGCTCTCATTTTCTGTTGAGTAGTCGTTCGAGTAAGTCTTGAATGAGCCCCAATAAAGGTTGATGCAAATAAACGAATTTTTGTTCGACGTTTCCGAGCTGTATATCCTCGTCTAACTCTGGTCATTGAATCAAATTAAACCTTAATGAATAACTAATTGATTTCTCTTCTTTCAGTCATCCTTTACCCCCCGTCAATTAATAACAAAACGGATTATTCCGATATATAAAATATAAATTCCAATGGCTTTTGCTACTATGACTTTCCCCAACCACGATTTTTTATTCCTTCCAGGCATTTCGCCTGGAAATAAGAAATTCTAACGATACCAAATAAAAAAAAATAGTGGGTTCCATCGTTTCTATGGTTACTTTTTTTTTTAAACGGTGAGGTCCTCTCTATACACCGGAGCCTCTTCTTTCATTTTATCAAATGTTATTGTTAACTTGTATAGTTCACACTCTTTGGCTCTACCCATCAATTATACAGTAATAGTTCTTTTCACAATAAGAGTTATCCATACAGTGACGGCATTTAATTATGAAAGTTGGCTAGGTAGCTGACCTTCTTAGTCCGTTCTTTCAAGAATAGGAGTATAACCTTTTTGCTTCTTATAATACCATTTCCTCCGCTTAATGGATAACCATTTGCCCCCAATGGGGAATTGCTTTTCATCTCAAATCTAGGTGATTGGATTTGCACCAATGTAAACCATAAATTCCAAACACAATATAGGTATATGATAGATCTTCTCTATCTATCCTATTCATTGGTACTGGTCATTGATACTGGAAAATTGTCTCATTTGTTCGAACTCATGATCTGAACGAGTCGCACATACACCCTAGTGCATGTTCCTCGACGCTGAGGACATCCTCTAAGAGCGGGAGATTTCGTGACATTTCTTATTGGCTGTCTTGTGTTTCTAATAAGTTGTTTAATAGTTGGCATGCCGTATGTATATATAGAATTCTAGAATGGAATGGGTTGGTTTAGATCGATCTTAACCTGATGATTGATGATCATGAATTTTTTTTTTCTATTCAATATCAAATCGCAGAAAATTCGAATTATGGTTTGAAATGGATTTACATGAAATCCCTAGTATTTTCATTTTCGACCGCTACAAGATCAACAATGCCATGAACTTGGGCTTCTGTTGCTGACATAAAAACATCTCTTTCCATGTCTTCGGATACAACCCATAAAGGATTACCCGTTCTTTGTACATAAACCTTTGTGAGGGTTTCGCGAAGTTTCAGTAGTTCTTCCGCTTCCAGGATAAATTCGCCTGCTTGTGCTTCATAAAAAGAACTAGCAGGTTGGTGAATCATAACCCTGATGATATTGATATAACATCATGAACGGTTCTTCTATCTTGCATGATTGGGCTAAAGTAAGGGATAAAAAAAATATAAGAAAAAAAAATAGAATTGTACAACCGTACAGGCATCTTTTGTGCATACGGCTCTACAATGGAATTTACTTTTTCTTTTTCTTCTCTTCTATTCTATTGAAGAAAGAAATAGAATCCATCCGATCCAGATCGTTGAATGATCCATTTACCACCCTTCCTTTCGTAGGAGTAAAAAAAATACTATGATGGTTCTGTTGCTTTATATATTTATTTTGTCTGTGATTTAGCAATCCCAAAGTTCCTTTCTGATACGATCAAATAAGGAAAAAAATGATCTTTTTTTTTTTTCATTTTTGTACTTTTTATTTCATAACATAAATATCAGAAAGAGAATTCTGGTGTGGAAAAGAATGGTTTGTGACGCTGAAATGTACCCCCGACACATAAGATCAAATCCGAAATGACCTCTCTTTCATACTACTATCTCGACATAAAATCTCATGTTATGAAAAAAACAATAATGGTTTGCTCATATCGAACTCGAAGTGCCATGCTATTATTACTTATTATTCATATTCAATATGGGAAGGCATAGTCTTCCTTTTTTTTTTTCAAATAAAAAAACTCATTGGCGCCAAGCGTGAGGGAATGCTAGACGTTTGGTAATTTCTCCTCCGACCAGAATGAAGGATCCCATTGAAGCGGCTAATCCCATGCATATTGTATGCACATCGGGTGGCACAAATTGCATAGTATCATAAATGGCTATTCCTGGTATTACCCATCCGCCGGGAGAGTTTATAAATAAATAAAGATCCCTAGTATCATCTTCTATACTGAGATATACCATGAGACCAACAAGTTGATTCGAGATCTCGCTATCAACTTCTTGGCCTAAAAAAAGTAATCTTTCTCGATAAAGTCGGTTGATTAGGACAAAATTGGTTCCCTTAGGAACCGTACGTGCACCTTTGGATGCATACGGTTCAAAAAAAAATTGCGAAAAAAAAGAATCAATGTGTCGATAACAGGTTTTTGTTTTTCTAATGAAGGGGGTTTTCTTCTTCTATTTTTCAAAAAACATAAGATGAGTTTTTGTTCCCTTACCTATAAAAAAAAAGAATTTACTGAACTTATTGAACTAACCTCTCATTGATGTATTGTTTCATCGAGATTCAAATCACGATGTCATTTTATTGTTCCTGAATGGGCCCTTTCCATTTTTTTAGGTTCATCTTTGTTCTACTCCGGGAAAAGGTCTGCCCGAATTCTATTTGTACATATAGGGCAAATGATCTCAGTACCACTTTTTTTTGTTACGACTTCTTTTTCAATTTGTTTCATGTCTTCTCCAAACTATTCGATGTATTCATCATACTACTCCATTGGTTGGCAGTTTGAGATCCCTCCTATAGTAAGTATAAGAATCGTTTATGATACAAGTGGTAATCGTACATATATTATCAATTTGTTACCAATTTGGTATTTTCTGAACGGAGCCTGGAGACTTTATTTTATCAGTCCAAGTCAACCATAAATTCTTCTAATTGATAATATTGATCCCCAATATAAATTGATCTAATTGTACTTCACGCTCCAAATGATTGATGGTTCACTCAATCTCAATACAATATTTCTTGGGCGAAACAGAGGATATCTCGATCGGGGGAGAGAACGGGTAAATCCCATATGACCCAATATGTCTGACAAGTCGCACTATACGTCAACCCAAACTGCATCTTCCTCTCCAGGACTCCGAAAAGGTACTTTTGGAACACCAATGGGCATTAAATTAAAGAAAAAAAAATTAAGTACTATACTTCACTTTAATATGGAAACGTAACAATGGGTTTATTGTCTTCATCCTTTTTTCTGTTTATTCTATTTTCTAGATAGATTGATTGGAAGGTTTATAGAGTAAGATAGAATGAATAAAGAAAAATTTTAACGAACGGAGCAATCGATCGTTCGAATGATAAACAAGTATCTATGCATTCGTTCCCACAAAATGGGACCAATTCTCCCATTGCGTATTGGTACTTATCGGGTATAGAATAGATCTGCTTCTCTTTGTTCTTATGAACAGAATTGTTCCGTTATTTTCAATGGAACGGAATAAATATTAACTCTTTCTCATACAGAATCCACTGAAAAGGTTAGGTTCTTAGGTACATAGTATAGTCCTTTCCAATGCGATAAAATAAGGTGACATAGTGTCTATTTATCTTTGATAAAGGGGTATTTCCATGGGTTTGCCTTGGTATCGTGTTCATACTGTCGTATTGAATGATCCCGGTCGATTGCTTTCTGTCCATATAATGCATACAGCTCTAGTTTCTGGTTGGGCCGGTTCGATGGCTCTATACGAATTAGCGGTTTTTGATCCCTCTGACCCTGTTCTTGATCCAATGTGGAGACAAGGTATGTTCGTTATACCCTTCATGACTCGTTTAGGAATAACCAATTCGTGGGGTGGTTGGAGTATTTCAGGAGGAACTATAACGAATCCGGGTATTTGGAGTTATGAAGGTGTCGCAGGGGCACATATTGTGTTTTCTGGCTTGTGCTTCTTGGCAGCTATCTGGCATTGGGTGTATTGGGATCTAGAAATATTCTGTGATGAGCGTACGGGAAAACCTTCTTTGGATTTGCCCAAGATCTTTGGAATTCATTTATTTCTCTCAGGGGTGGCTTGCTTTGGCTTTGGCGCATTTCATGTAACAGGTTTGTATGGTCCTGGAATATGGGTGTCCGATCCTTATGGACTAACTGGAAAAGTACAATCTGTAAATCCAGCGTGGGGCGCGGAAGGTTTTGATCCTTTTGTTCCGGGAGGAATAGCCTCTCATCATATTGCAGCGGGTACATTGGGCATATTAGCAGGTCTATTCCATCTTAGTGTCCGTCCGCCTCAACGTCTATACAAAGGATTACGTATGGGAAATATTGAAACTGTACTTTCTAGTAGTATCGCTGCTGTTTTTTTTGCAGCTTTCGTTGTTGCTGGAACTATGTGGTATGGTTCAGCAACTACCCCAATCGAATTATTTGGTCCCACTCGTTATCAGTGGGATCAGGGATACTTTCAGCAAGAAATATATCGAAGAGTTAGCGCCGGACTAGCCGAAAATCTGAGTTTATCGGAAGCTTGGTCTAAAATTCCCGAAAAATTAGCTTTTTATGATTACATTGGTAATAATCCGGCAAAAGGGGGATTATTCAGAGCAGGCTCAATGGACAACGGGGATGGAATAGCTGTTGGATGGTTAGGACACCCCGTCTTTAGAGATAAAGAAGGGCGCGAGCTTTTTGTACGTCGTATGCCTACTTTTTTTGAAACATTTCCGGTAGTTTTAGTAGATGGAGACGGAATTGTGAGAGCCGATGTTCCTTTTAGAAGGGCAGAATCAAAGTATAGTGTTGAACAAGTAGGTGTAACTGTCGAGTTCTATGGTGGCGAACTCAATGGAGTTAGTTATGGTGATCCTGCTACTGTAAAAAAATATGCTAGACGTGCCCAATTAGGTGAAATTTTTGAATTAGATCGGGCTACTTTGAAATCCGATGGTGTTTTTCGTAGCAGTCCAAGGGGTTGGTTCACTTTTGGGCATGCTACGTTTGCTTTGCTCTTCTTTTTTGGACACATTTGGCATGGTGCTAGAACCTTGTTCAGAGATGTTTTTGCTGGTATTGATCCAGATTTGGATGCTCAAGTGGAATTTGGAACATTTCAAAAAATTGGGGATCCAACTACAAGGAGACAAGTAGTCTGATACAACATTGCTCTGGTATCTTTCGCCTCTATTTTTTTTGATTTGACATAAGGTACCGGAGAAATCTTGATTTGAATCACCATTTATTCTTTGACTCTTTACTTTTCTTTATATGGTAAATGATCCCAAATAAATAGGTGTGGAAGCTATAATTGTAAACCACGATCGAATCTATGGAAGCATTGGTTTATACATTCCTTTTAGTCTCGACTTTAGGGATCATTTTTTTCGCTATCTTTTTTCGAGAACCGCCTAAGGTTCCGACTAAAACTAAAAAAATGAAATAATTTTTCATTATCTCAATTGAAGTAATGAGCCTCCCAATATGGGAGACTCATTACTTCAACTAGTCCCCGTGTTCTTCGAATGGATCTCTTAGTTGTTGAGAGGGTTGCCCAAAAGCGGTATATAAGGCGTACCCAGTAAAGCTTACAAGTAAACCAGATATGGAGATGGCGACTAGGGTTGCTGTTTCCATTTTTAGATAATTTCAAGATCACAATGGATCTACGATAAGATCGTTTATTTACAACTACAACGGAATGGTATACAAAGTCAACAGATCTCAACCAATGAATAGTATTTTATGGCTACACAAACCGTTGAGGGTAGTTCTAGATCTGGGCCAAGACGAACTACTGTAGGGAATTTATTGAAACCGTTGAATTCGGAATATGGTAAAGTAGCACCGGGCTGGGGGACTACACCACTTATGGGGGTCGCAATGGCTCTATTTGCGATATTCCTATCTATTATTTTGGAAATTTATAATTCTTCCGTTTTACTGGATGGAATTTCAATGAGTTAGGTTCATAAGAACTGGAAAGTCCTAGTTTTTCAATCAAAAAAATTACTTTACTTAAGAAAGACTCGGATTTCTAGACCATTCTGGTAGTTCGACCGTGAGATTTATTTGTTTCGGTATTTCCGGAATATGAGTGTGTGACTTGTTATAATTGATCCTATTGATAATACAGAAAATGGGCCTGTCATCTCTAT